AATACAGTATCAGGAAGTACCGCTTGTGGAACCTCAATACCCACGGGCTTATTAGCTAAATGACAATTCGCGCATACAATACGACCAGTTGCTTCGCGCGGATTTTCATAACCCTGCTGTGCAAAAATGGGATATGCATTTGAAATGTATGCCCCAGTTATTATATATATCATGAGCGATACGGAAATGGAGCGAGTAATCTCTTCCTTTATCCAAGAGAGGGTCTTTCTAGTTTGCATGGTCCAGTCGTTGATCCAGAAAATTTCTACAATAAAATTAGGTAGGTCGCTAGGATAGTTCCCTATCCACGATGCTGCTAGTTACTGAAAAATTTTTACTAAAATACTAAAATATAGGAGGAATCCGAATCTCTTGGATGTATAGAAAAAATAAGTGTATAAAAAAAAAAAAGTAAGATTTTGAATATTTTATTTTACTTATGGACAAAATAACAAAATTCTAATTGGATCGGTGGATCATTTTTCAGTCATTCATTGAATGATAAATCACTACAAGTGACGGAGATACACGATTTAAATAACGGAAGATCCAATATTTAAAAATTGTATCGAAAATTACTGGAAAGGTGGAAACAAGTCCAGATATAATTTGATCATTATGAGCAAATCCAAAATCCTTGTAGAAAGAGCTAATCATTAGTTCCCAACCGTGGGGTGAATGGAATCCTATGCATAAGTCGGTTAATAAAAGAATAGAAAGGGCTTTTATCGTGTCGCTTAAGTTATATATGAATTCTTGAACCCAAGAATTAAGAATAAAAAGTTCTTCATTAACTAAAAAAGAATAACCACTTAGAATAACGAAACAGATTATATTTGTCGAGAAGTGCAAAATCGTATCTATACGATCTGCGTTGTGCATCTTGATCAATTGGATCGTTTCTTTGTGGATTCCGATACGAAACTTTTGTAGATGTGTTTCGGGGTATTCCTTTATCATTTCGTCCAACAGGAAGAGTTCCTCAAATTCTATTAATTTTTCTAGAATACTCTTTTCTTGAATATCATTTAAAAAAGTTTCGGATTTACTAGTATTCCACCAATTAATAATCCAAGATCCCAGACTTTTATTAAATGAAAAAGAGACCCACCAGGGCAAAAATACTATAGACGTAAGATATAGAAGGGGAATGAATGCTTTTTTTTCCATTTTTTCGTCTGTGAATTTTTAATGAATCCGCTTCATTCGTCAACTCTATACGATCTAATATTTCTATCAAGCATAAGTTCTATTCTAATATTAGATATTAGAATTTAGAATAGAAAGCTTCGAACCCGCGAATCTATTCCCTCTTTTTTATTTGTGAGTCAGTGGTTAGTCCTTGAATTTTGTGAATTTACATACGCATAAAAAAAAGTTCTGTTTTCGAATTTTTCCGTTTTCCGTATATATTCCGTATATATAATATACGTCTTCTTTGGTTCATCAGTATTATGAATAAATTTAAGTTAAGTTATGTTATAGAAAAAAAAAAAAAGAGGATTTTTTGGTTTTTTACCTCCTGCTAAGAAAAGTGCTTCCGTTTATTTCAAAATACTTCAATTGGTACACGCAAAAAATAGGCCAATTCCGCTGCTTTTTGCTCAATTTCTCGTGGAGTCAAATTCTCATCAGTACGAGTCAAAGGAATGGCCCCCTGGCCTCTGATTTCCATATAAAGGACACGCCGAGCATTAAAACCCTCTTTAACTTCTATTCTGATAGACTGAATATCTTTCATAAAGAGTCGTAGTAAGATGCGACGATTTTTTCCTGGAAATCCCCAACGAAAAATACACACTATTCCTTCTTTTCTATCGAATCGATCATAACCACTACCTACATTCCACGAAATTGTGCACCACAAATAAGAGCTAATAAACAGACCGGCGAGCCCATAGAAAGACATCACGATCCCTTGTGGAAAAAAAATGATTTGCTGAGACGGGAATAAAGATATCAAATTTCTGTCAAGATAACTGGAAATTCCAATCAATAAAAACCCCAATGAACCTAAAAAAAGTATAATGGCCCAGCAGAAATTACTTATTTTTCGAGACCCCGCTATAAGTTCTATCCATATATGTTCTGATCGCCAACTCATACTAGATCTAGTTGCATTTTATTGGAAGTGGGAGACCGGCCAAAATGAATTTTACTTTACGTTTTTTTGTTTCCGAAGGAACTTTCATCAACTTGCACTATTCTGATGTGAATCTTTCGAAGCAATTCGTTAGATCTAAAAGTAAAATAATAGGAGCCCCCTCATATGATCCCCTATCTACACATACTACACATATATAGCTACATGGGCTTTGCATTTATTTCAGGCATCCGCCCCAATCGCGACTTATTTTCAACAAATAGCTCGTTTACTCATATATCATATTTACGTTTACGCCTGCCCTTTCTTTTCTGTTTGAAAGAAGCCACAAGTTATACCATATTATACTGAATAGATATCTGTGTTATGATCCAAGTCTAAGTCTTGAAAAAAAAAAATAGATGAAATTTGCCCCCATCAGATCTAAAAAATCTTGTTTTTTTGAACATGAAGAGATAAAGAAGCCATTGCAATTGCCGGAAATACTAAGCCCACTAAAGGCACAAAAATAGAGGGTAAGCTGTTGAGAATTGTCATAGAATGGGCACCTCGATTTAATATTTGTACCTGTTATTTATTTATTGTTATATTAATCTTTTTACCTATTATCGCTATATTATATTGTTAGAAAGATATCTTAAATAGAAGGATCTCTTAAAATTATTAGAATTCCTATATAATTATACTAAGTATATCTAAGTGAGTATATATAAGAAAGTGCAAGGAATATAGAACTAACTAAATGGACTTATTCATTTTTCTACATGAAATACATGTATGATAATCCACTTGTTTGTTATTCTTCTATTATCTTTTTCTTGTCTTATAATTTGAATTTAATAAAGAGTTTCTTCCCCTTATAAATTATTCCAAAATTCGTTATAGTTTATAGTTATAATATAATACGAAAGGAAGAAAAGAACATAGGAAGAAAAGAACATGAAATTCGTTTTATTTATTATTTAATTTACTACCCTGCCCAATTGAATTTCGCGGAAAAAGAATTCGCTCTTTTATCTTGTTCATAGAGGTTTCCTAATTAGGAATCAGGGATATCAGGGATATCGGTAAAAAAAAAAATTATCTGTATGATTCTTTCCATAATTTCCTCTTATGTCACCAAAAAAAATCCATTCTTCGGATTTTTCCTTTGATTCCGATAAATAAATACTTATTCTAAATAGTTATTCGCCAGAAAGAAAATAATTTAAGGAATTCAATTTAATTAACTATTAACTTAAGTTAAGGTTCTACTTAAGTTATGATTCAAAGGAAAGAAAGCGTGGAGCTGAAATAACTCACTCAGAACGCCCTTTAACAGATTACGTGGTACGATTGGATCGAATAAGCCCTTATGGAATAAAAATTCAGCCGCTTGTGAACCTTCAGGTACTGTCTTATTCAATGTTTGTTCAATTACTCTTTTACCTGCAAATGCAATGTAGGCGTTGGGTTCAGCAATAATGATATCCCCCAACATACCAAAACTAGCTGTCACCCCACCAGTCGTAGGAGATGTAAGGATTGATACATAAACTAACTTTTTATTCGATTGATAATCATATAAAGCGGAAGAAATTTTAGCCATTTGCATCAAGCTCAAACTTCCTTCTTGCATGCGTGCTCCTCCGGAAGCACACACTAGAATAAGAGGTAAAAATTGATTGGTAGCATACTCGATTAAACGAGTAATTTTCTCGCCTACTACCGATCCCATACTACCCCCCATAAACTGAAAATCCATAACCCCAATTGCTACGGGAATGCCGTTTAGTTGACCTATGCCGGTTTGAATGGCCTCGGTTAATCCTGTCTTTTTTTGATAAGAATCAATACGATCTTTATAAGGTTCCTCCTCTGAATGAAAGTCAATGGGATCCAGAGAGAACATCTCCTCATCCATAGGATCCCAAGTGCCTGGATCAATCGAAAGTTCAATTCTATCTGAACTACTCATTTTCAAATGATATCCACATTGTTCACAAATATTCATTTTTGATTTAAAAAATTTCTTATAATTTAATCCATAACAAATTTCACATTGAACCCACAAATGCTTGTATTTTTGAGTTACGCCGAGATCATTAGAATTTTCTCTTAGAGCGAAATCGCTGCCGTTCGTGCTAGTTCTTAGCCTGGAATTCCCGGTTTCACTACTATTTCTACTTTCACCCAAAATGTAAGTAGAAATGTAACTTTCGCTGTAATTTTCACTACCACTTAAAATAGAACTAGCAATCCCGATTTGAGAACGAAGATAACTGTCAATGCAACTATTGATGTAATTATTCCAACTATATTTATTATCATACATAGAATAATCATAGTGGGAATCGTCACTCCTAGACCCCTTATTTAAATAACTAGAATTCCAATAACTAGAAAATTCTTTTTCTAATTCACTCAAAAAAGAATGATTATTGTCAATCCCAAAAACTTGATTTTCAATATCAAAATATATGGAATAACCGTCTTTTTTATTATCCCTACCTAAAACTAAAAAAGTGTCATCCACGTTTAAATTCCGAATGTCCCTAACGCCGACTAAATGATCAACATTACTACTGTCACTATGACTCCAATTATAGGTGTTTTTTTCTGTATCATTTAGAATCGGGTCTTCACTTACACTGGTATTTTCAAGAGGACCAAGATTATCCATTGATTTACTTAGCCTACACCTGTATTCTAACTCCACATTGGATAACATCGAATGGAACCAACATTTTTTCATAGAGCTTTCTTGCCGCTATTTACATCAAAATAAATAGATGTATAGTCATTCGATGAAAAATCATTTGAATATTTCATTTCCTCTCAGAATAAGCATATATATCGAATAAGCATCTAATCCAATCACTAGGATTATTAAGTAATAAAGAGTGGATATTGAAAA